TAAATTGATTCAATTGCTTCTGGTTTTCCATTAACAAATCGAGCATTTACATCTCGTGTTTCAAGAATCCCTTCTTTATCAATTAAATACATTCCGGTTATTTCACCTTCTTTGGCTGTGCTTTTATCTAGAATATTTGGATTCTTAAACCTAAACGTTGCCGTTCCTGTACTTCCGTCCCGAGAACGCGTTAGCCTTACATCCGGTAACACATTTTCATCAAGCCCAGTTATAAATTGAATTTTAGCTTCCATGAATTTATCCTTTTAAAAATTATTTACTAAATAAAAAATAGAACAATAATATTTCTTTCAATTGGAAAGAATATTTATAAGTATAGTAACAGTTTTGAATCAGGTAATTAAAACTGGGGTGGCAGGATTCGAACCTACGAATGGCGGAGTCAAAGTCCACAGCCTTACCGCTTGGCGACACCCCAGAATAATAACACAGCTAAAAATAAATTTTTTTAAATTAAAGGTATTGGGCAAGAAGGGATTCGAACCCCTGACACCGTAGTTCGTAGCCACGTGCTCTAGTCCACTGAGCTACAAGCCCTAACTGTGTTACTTAATATTATAATAATTGGAAATATCGTTTTTAGTAAAGCTTTTATTGAAAAAATTTTTAACAAAATTGATTAAATGACTTGCCTAATTAGTCTAAATTCCCATAAAGTAAGATTTCAAAAATTTTCATTCAAAATTAATTATTAATAACTTATAAACTGAAAATTATGGCAAAGAAGATATTATATCAAGATAATGCAAGACGCGCTTTAGAACGGGGAATGGAAATAATGGTTGAAGCTGTTTCAGTTACCTTAGGACCAAAAGGTCGAAATGTTGTTTTAGAAAAAGCCTATGGCTCACCTCAAATTGTTAATGATGGGGTAACTATTGCTAAAGAAATCAATCTTGAAGATCATATTGAAAATACAGGCGTAGCTTTAATTAGACAAGCAGCCTCAAAAACAAATGATGTCGCTGGTGATGGTACAACAACAGCCACCGTACTAGCGTATGCTATGGTCAAAGAAGGTTTAAAAAATGTAGCAGCGGGGGCAAATCCTATTTCTATTAAGTTAGGAATGGAAAAAGCAACTCAGTATTTAGTAACACAAATTAATGAGTTTGCACAACCGGTTGAAGAGATTCAATCGATTGAGCAAGTAGCATCAATTTCAGCAGGAAATGACAATGTAATTGGCTCGTTAATTGCTGATGCTTTGTCAAAAGTGGGGAAAGAAGGTGTAATTTCATTGGAAGAAGGGAAGGGAATTGTCACGGAATTAGAAATTACTGAAGGAATGAAATTAGAAAAAGGATTTATTTCACCTTACTTTATTACAAACACGGAAAAAATGGAAGCTTCGTATGAAAATCCTTTTATTTTATTAACTGATAAAAGAATAACTTTAGTTCAACAAGACTTATTACCAATATTAGAACAAATTACAAAAACAAAACGTCCTTTACTTCTTATCGCTGAAGATGTTGAAAAAGAAGCTTTAGCAACATTAATTTTAAATAAATTACGTGGTATTGTAAATGTAGTAGCAATTCGAGCACCGGGATTTGGAGAATTACGAAAACAAATGTTACAAGATATCGCTATATTGACTGGTGGAACAGTTATTACTCAAGATGCTGGGTTGAGTTTAGATAATATTCAATTAAATTTATTAGGACAAGCTCGTCGTATTATTGTAACTAAAGACACAACAACGATTGTAGGAGATGGTTTAGAAATTGAACAAATTAAGATTCGCTGTGAACAACTCCGGAAACAAGTAAATATTGCGGATACCGCATACGAAAAAGAAAAACTACAAGATCGAATTGCAAAACTTTCAGGTGGTATTGCCGTTATTCGCGTAGGTGCAGTTACAGAAACTGAAATGAAAGATAAAAAATTACGTTTAGAGGATGCTATTAATGCTACGCGAGCAGCTGTAGAAGAAGGAATAGTTCCGGGTGGTGGAGCAACACTAGCTCACTTAGCCGACAATCTATTAACTTGGGCAAAAATTAATTTAAAAGAAGATGAATTAATTGGTGCAATGATCATTTCACGAGCCATTGTAGCTCCATTAAAACGTATTTCCGAAAATGCTGGTATTAATGGTCCCGTCATCATTGAGAAAGTACAGCAACAAGAATTTGAAGTGGGTTATAATGCTGCAAAAAATACATTTGGAAATATGTACGAAGAAGGTGTTGTAGACCCGGCAAAAGTAACTCGTTCAGGTTTACAAAATGCTACGTCAATTGCAAGTATGATTTTAACAACAGAATGTATTATTGTTGATGAAACAGAAAATTAATATATTTCTTAACTTTCTGTGTTATTCTCTTTTTATCAAATCAAATCAAAACTAATTTTTTTGATTTGATTTGATAAAAAGAGAATTCTATAAATCATTTAAATTTGACATTGGATCACTATCTGATTGATCGACGAATGGTTTTGCTTCAACCATATCTTTCATCGCCATTTTTAATTCATCAACTAATAATTTTAATGATTCAAAATTATCTGTTTGTGTATCTTGACGAATATTCTCTATAAGTTTTTGAACATTTTGTTGTTTTTCTTCTGGAATACTTGTTTTAAAAAGATTAAGTTCTTTTTCAGCCTCAAAACATAACGTTTCGGCCTGATTTTTTAGATCAATATTTTGTTTTTTCTCTTTGTCAAAGGTAGCATATTTTTCTGCTTCTTTTAACATATCATCTACTTCTGTTTCATCTAAATTAGAAGCACCTTGAATTGTAACAGATTGCTCAATACCCGTTTCTAATTCTTTAGCTTTAACTGATAATAAACCGTCTACATCTATATCAAAGGTAACTTCAATTTGAGGAACACCACGTTCTGCGGCTGGAATACCATCTAGTCGGAAATTCCCAAGACTTTTATTTCCAGCTACTAGTTCTCTTTCACCCTGTAAAACATGAATTTCCACATTTGTTTGATTTTCAACAGCAGTTGAAAACATTTCAGATTTTTTAACAGGTATTGTAGTATTTCGAGCAATGATTTTTGTCATAACACCACCTAAAGTTTCCACACCTAAAGATAATGGCGTTACATCTAATAATAAAACATCTTTAATTTCACCAGCAAGAATACCAGCCTGAATAGCAGCTCCGATAGCTACAACCTCATCTGGATTTACAGACTGATTTGGTTTTTTATTTGTTAACGATTCGACTAAATCTTGAATAGCTGGAATTCTTGTAGAACCTCCAACTAAAACTACTTCGTTAATAGCTGATTTTTCAAGTCGAGCATCACTAAGTGCTTTTTCAACTGGAATTCGACAACGAGCAATCAATTCTTGACATAATGTTTCAAATGTTTGTCGTGTTAATTCTTTTTCAATATGTTTTGGACCTGTTTTATCCGCTGTAATAAAAGGTAAATGAATATTAGTTTTTTCAACAGTTGAAAGTTCCATTTTTGCTTTTTCGGCAGCTTCTGTTAACCTTTGCAATGCTTGAATATCTTCAGTTAAGTCAATTCCTTCCTGTTCTTCAAACTCTTTAACTAACCAACGAACTAAAACTTTGTCAAAATCGTCTCCACCTAAATTTGTATCACCTGCTGTAGCTAAAACTTCAAAGATCCCATCACCAACTTCTAAAATAGAAACATCAAATGTTCCTCCACCTAAATCAAAAACTAAAATTGTTTCATTTTGTTTCTTATCAAGACCATAGGCCAATGATGCTGCCGTTGGTTCATTAATAATTCGTAAAACTTCAATACCGGCAATTTTTCCAGCATCCATTGTTGCTTGTCTTTGCGAATCATTAAAATATGCAGGAACTGTAATTACTGCTTGCGTTACTTCTTGCCCTAAATAACTAGTAGCGTCATTAATTAATTTTCGTAAGACTTGAGCTGAAATTTCTTCTGGACTAAATTCTTTATTTAGAGAAGAACATTTAATTTTAATGTTACCATTTTGATCTTTAACAACTTTATATGGTAATTTTTTAGCGTCAGCTGAAATCTCTAGTTCTTTTGATCCAATAAAACGTTTTACTGAGAAGAATGTATTTTCTGGGTTAATAACAGCTTGACGTTTTGCTATTTGTCCAACTAATAATTCTTGTTTTTTAGTATATGCTACGATTGAAGGTGTTGTCCGCAAACCTTCAGCATTTACAATAACACTTGGCTGACCACCTTCAATAGCTGCTACTACTGAATTTGTTGTTCCTAAATCAATACCTACAACTTTTCCCATGGCGTTTTTTAATTTTTATAAATATAGTTAATTTTATTTACTTATATAAGTAATAGTCGAACCAATAAATGAACATCAGTATCCGAAAATCCCCCTTTAAAAATAAAATTGTAAACTTATCTTTTATAGACAAATAGAGCAAAGTTTTATAGATTAACATCAATTTAACAATTTTGATTGTTTTATTATTGAAGTAAGAAGTTAATATTCTATTTTGCTTTTATAACAGTTAATTTAGATTTCATTTATATATATATTATATTTGGAGAAATATTGTGTCATTAGGTTTATTAGGTAATAAAATTGGGATGACTCAAATTTTTGATGAATCCGGGAATATTATTCCAGTTACAATTTTAAAAGTTGGTCCGTGTATAATTACACAAATTAAAACAACTTTAACTGATGGATATAACGCCATTCAAATTGGTTACGGAACTGTCTCAAACAAATCATTAACTCAACCCGAATTAGGTCATCTACAAAAATCAAATATTCAACCCTTGAAATATTTAAAAGAATTTCGAGTAAATGACCCTGATGAATTTACAGTGGGTCAAGTTTTAAATGTTGAATCATTAGCAGCAGGGCAATTTATTGATATCACTGGTAAAAGTTCTGGAAAAGGATTTTCAGGTCTTCAAAAACGACATAATTTCACACGAGGACCAATGACTCATGGTTCAAAAAATCATCGAGCACCAGGTTCCATTGGTATGGGAACAACACCTGGGCGTGTTTTGCCTGGAAAAAAAATGGCCGGTCAATTAGGAAATAAAACTACAAAAACTAAAAAATTAAAAGTCATTCAAGTTAATGGAAATGAAAATATTTTAGTAGTAAAAGGTTCAGTACCAGGAAAACCTGGTAATCTACTCAGTATTCGTGTTTCAAACTAATTTGAAGTCTATTATCAAAGAAAGAAATTTAGGCAAAAATAACGTATGACTGTTCAAAAATTCATTACATACAATTCCTTAGATATAAATGGAAATGTATTAAACGACGAATATAAATTAGAGTTAAATGTACTTGAAAACTCAGGAAATTATTTAATTCATAAAGATATTTTAAGACATCAAAATTCTCAGCGACAAGGCACTCTTTCGACAAAAACTCGAAGTGAAGTTCGAGGTGGAGGCCGGAAACCTTGGCAACAAAAAGGAACTGGGCGTGCCAGAGCAGGTTCAAGTCGTTCACCTTTATGGAAAGGTGGGGGTGTTATTTTTGGTCCAAAACCAAAAAAAATTATACTGAAGCTAAATAAAAAAGAACGTAAATTGGCGTTACAAACATTACTTTATAATAAGCGTAATAATATTTCAATTATTGAAAATTTGGAAACAAATGTTGAGTTACCAAAAACAAAAACATTCTATAATCTTTGTAAAAATTGCGGAATTAGCTTAGATCAAAAAGTATTAGTAATTACTTCAAAAAAAACAGCGTCTCTAAAATTGGCAACGCGAAATATTAAAAACGTCGAACTTATAGCTGCTTCAAATTTAAATACTTTTAGTTTGTTAAAAGCAAAACAGGTTCTAATTACGCCACTAGCAGTAAATGATATAAAGGAGATTTATTGTGGTTGATTCTTCATATTTTAACCGTAGTACAACAAATATTATAAAATATCCAATTATTACTGATAAAGCGACAAGACTTTTAGAAAACAATCAATATAGTTTTATCGTAAATCCTTCCTCAGACAAAATTACTATTAAAACAGCAATCGAGTATTTGTTTAATGTGAAAGTAATAAAAGTTAATACATGTCATCTTCCGAAGAAGAAAAAACGTGTTGGAAAATATTTAGGTTGGAAGTCACAGTATAAAAAGGCAATTGTTACTTTATCACAGGGTGATAGAATAAACTTATTTGCAGAAAATTAATAACTATACAATTAAGATTAATCAAGTTTATGAGTATCCGTCTTTATAAATCATATACACCAGGTACACGTAATCGAGCACTTTCCTCTTTTGCCGAAATTACAAAAACGAAACCTGAAAAAAGCTTAATTCAAAAAAATCATCGGAATAAAGGACGAAATAATCGCGGAGTCATTACAATTCGTCATCGTGGGGGTGGTCACAAAAGAAGATATCGTACAATCGATTTTGGTCGTAAAAAACATAATATAGAAGCGATTGTAGCTTCAATTGAATATGATCCAAATCGGAATGCGCGGATTGCCTTACTTCATTACCGTGATGGAGAAAAGCGCTATATTTTACACCCCAATAATTTGCTTGTAGGAGATACTATTTTTTCAGGTTCTGGAATTTCACTTCAAATTGGAAATGCATTACCTTTAGAAGAAATACCTTTAGGAGCTTCAGTGCATAATATTGAACTAATACCAAATCGTGGTGGTCAAATTGTAAGAGCTGCGGGAACGTCTGCTAAAATTCTAGCAAAAGAAGGAGATTATGTTACCTTGCGCTTACCATCGAAAGAAATTCGATTAATTCGTAAAGAGTGTTTTGCTACTATTGGAGAAGTAAGTAATAATGATGCTTTTTTAGTACAAAGTGGAAAAGCCGGTAGAACTCGTTGGTTAGGAAAAAGACCAACAGTGCGTGGTTCAGTAATGAATCCATGTGATCATCCACATGGGGGTGGAGAAGGACGAGCTCCAATCGGACGTACGCGTCCATTAACTCCTTGGGGCAAACCTGCACTTGGAATAAAAACAAGAAGAAAGAAAAAAGCAAGTGATGCATATATTCTGCGTCGTCGTTCATAAGTAAAATTAAAAGTGTAAAGAATAAAAACTAATAAAAATATTTTTAAGATGTCAAGATCATTAAAAAAAGGACCTTTTGTTGCATATCATTTATTAAAAAAAATTGATAAAATGAATGCTTCTGGAAAAAAAGATGTCATTACAACCTGGTCTCGTAGTTCAACAATACTACCGAGTATGGTAGGCCATACTATTGCGGTTTATAACGGTAGACAACATGTACCAATTTTTATTTCTGATCAGTTAGTAGGTCATAAATTAGGAGAATTTGTTTCAACGCGAACATTTAAGTCACATATAAAAACAGATAAAAAAACAAAGCGTTAAGGAAAACTCGGTATGAATATTTCCTCTTTAATTGAGGATAGAGGATACGAGGTTGAAGCCAATCAAATTAAAAATAATCAAGAAACGAATACGTTTGAACCAATCTTTCAGACATTTACTGTGAAATGCGAGAAGAAACTATCGTCACAAATAAAATCAGTTTTAAAAACCTGGAAAGGTAAAGCTTTCTATTATGTAAATGAGGATCTATTGTATCTCTTTAAATCACATTCCACTGAACAAGATTTTTTTTTAAAAATTCTACATTCCATGGCAATTTTTCTTCAAAATGGTATATCAGCAAGTTTTTTTGACATTTATATTTATGATGTAAAAATCACTAAAATTCCAAAATTTAAGAAAAAAAGTGGATTAGATACAAAAACTATTGGGACAATAGATTATATTACTTTTATATTAAAATGTTCTGTTACCTTTCCGTCTGAAAAACCTGAAATTCATTGGTAATAGATGATCAATAACAGTTGAAGTCATTAAAAGTTTAGTCCATAGAAACTAAATTTACTTTTTATTACTTACAGGCTTTTAATAGAGAAAAAATATAAAAACTCGAATATTTGGTTCAATATTAATTAATTAAATTCAGTACTATTATCCTAAAAACTGCAAGTGAACAAAATCTTAAACTAAGTATTCAGAAATATTATTTAACTTTTAGAACAAAGGTCAAAATACATCGAAATAAAAAATTGTGGAGAATATTATATGTCCGACATACAAACAGTTACAGCAGTTGCAAAATACATTCGAATGTCCCCACATAAAGTACGACGAGTTTTAAACCAAATTCGAGGACGATCATATCAAGAAGCATTAATGATATTAGAATTTTTACCTTATGATGCTGGTGGTCCTGTTTGGCAAGTCGTTCATTCAGTCGCAGCTAATGCGAAAAATAATTACGGGTTAGATAAGAAAAAGTTAATTATTGAAGAAGTCTTTGCTAATGAAGGTCCTAAATTAAAACGCATTCGACCTCGCGCTCAAGGTCGAGCTTATCGTATTTTAAAACCAACTTGTCATATTACGATTGTTGTAAAAGGGGTTAGTTAAGTAACTTTATAAATTAATTATTAATTAAAAGGGTTAATTCTGTGGGACAAAAGACACATCCTTTAGGATTTAGATTAGGTATTACACAAGAACATAGATCTACATGGTATGCAAATTTTAATCAGTATGCAAATTTACTAGAAGAAGATAATCTCATTCGAACATATTTAAGTAAACTTGCCAAAACTGCTAGTATTTCTAACATTCAAATTAATCGAAATGGATTAAGTGATCAGATTCAAGTCAATATTGAAACAGGACGTCCAGGAGTATTAGTAGGTGAAAATGGAGCGGGAATTAAAACGTTATTAAGCAATATTAAAAAAATTTTGCCTTTTAACCGTCAAGTAACAATTAATATTTTGGAAGTTGAGAACGTTAATTTAAATGCTTCTCTTATTGGTGATTTAGTTGTAGAACAACTTGAAGATAGAATCGCTTTTCGAAAAGCTATTCGAAAAGCAATGCAAAGTGCTCTTGACGATAATGTCAATGGTATTAAAATTCAAGTATCTGGTCGACTGAATGGAGCAGAAATTGCTCGGAGTGAATGGATTCGTGAAGGTAGAGTCCCATTACAAACTTTACGAGCAGATATTGATTATGCAACAAAAGAAGCCCACACTATTTATGGGGTTTTGGGAGTGAAAGTTTGGTTATTTAAAAGTGAAATTTTAGCAAAGTAAAAAATAAACTTAATAGATTTATATTTTATCGAATTAATTAATTATGTTAAGTCCAAAAAGAACAAAATATAGAAAGTATCATCGTGGACGAATGCGAGGCAAAGCTACTCGAGGAAATGAGGTCACATTTGGTGATTACGGCTTACAAGCTTTAGAACCTACTTGGATTACATCACGCCAAATTGAAGCTGCTCGGCGGACAATTACACGTTATACAAAACGTGGAGCAGCCTTATGGATTCGAATCTTTCCAGATAAAACAGTTACGGCTCGAGCTGCAGAATCACGTATGGGTTCTGGTAAGGGTGCTGTAGACTATTGGGTAGCCGTAGTTAAACCAGGAACGATCCTATTTGAGATTGCATCTGTTCCAGAAGAGATTGCTCGTACAGCCTTAAATTTGGCCTCGTATAAATTACCAATAAAAACAAAATTTATTACCAGAAGTAACATTGAATAAATTATGAGTATAGTTCAATTTAATGAGATTATAGCACTTCCAAATTCTGAAATATCGAAAGAGATTATCCAAACGGAAAAAGAATTATTTCAGCTGCAATTTAAAAAAGCTACTCGTCAACCTTTTAAACCTCACGAAATTAAGCATGCAAAACGTCGCTTAGCTCAATTAAAAACTGTTTTAACTTTAAGACTCGATGCTTTAGAAAAAAAACGTGCGAATACAGTGACAAAAGTAATGAAAAAACAAAATTACATGACCGGAAATTTTTAAAGAGCAATCAATCGATATAAAAATGATCAGTTAAGGAGTTTTAAATGCCAGTAAAAGAAAAAGTTGGTATTGTTGTTAGTAATAAAATGCAAAAAACGATAGTAGTAAAAGTTGAGAGTCGTTATCCTCATCCAATTTATTCAAAAACAATGACAAAAACAAGAAAATATTTAGCTCATGATGAAATGGGTGAATGTAGTATTGGTGATCAAGTTTTAGTTCAAGAATGTAGACCATTAAGTAAGCGAAAACGTTGGACCTTAGCCAAAGTTCTTTCAAAATCGTCTTTAGTTAATTAAAAGTAATTTTATATGATTTATCCACAAACAATGTTAACAGTGGCTGATAATACCGGCGCTCGAAAAATTATGTGTATTCGAGTACTCGGTGGAAATCGAAAATATGCGAAAATTGGCGATACAATTATTGGTGTCGTTAAAGAAGCTATACCAAATATGCCAATTAAACGGTCTGATATCGTACGGGCAATTGTAGTACGAACTTGTAAAACAATCCGTCGTCCAGATGGAATGTACATTCGATTTGATGATAATGCAGCCGTAATTGTCAATCTTGACAATAATCCACGTGGAACTAGAGTATTTGGTCCTGTTGCACGTGAAATCCGTGACAAGAATTTTTCAAAAATCGTTTCATTAGCACCGGAGGTTTTATAAATGGGCCGGCAACAAAAAATGCATATTAAAATTGGTGATAATGTAAAAATTATAACAGGTTTTGATAAAAATAAAACAGGTAAAGTTATCAAAGTCGATCAAAATACAGGTAAAATTGTCGTTAAGGGTATAAACTTTAAGTTCAAACACATTAAACCTAGTGCAGAGAATGAAGTAGGAGAAATTAAACAATTTGAAGCTCCAATTCATCATTCAAATGTAAAATTAAATTTAACAGAGTCATAATAAGAATGTAATAATATGAATATGCGTAATCAACATTCATTAGAAGAAATCGCTGAAATTCATCGTTTACTTGAAGATATAAAAGGTGAATATGAACAAGGAATCCGAGCTGTTTTAAAAAAAAATGATCCAATTCTGTTTGGTAATCCTCATATGATTCCTAAACTTCAAAAAATTCAAATTAATCGCGGATTAGGGTTAGCAGCACAAAATACTAATATATTAAAGAAAAGCATTAGCGAATTTACTGCTATTACAGGACAAAAACCCGTAATAACAAGAGCTAAAAAAGCTATTGCTGGGTTTAAAATTCGTGAAAATATGGAATTGGGTCTGACCGTAACGTTAAGAGGTAGTAAAATGTATACATTTCTTACTAAATTAATTTTCTTTACATTTGCTCAGATTCGTGATTTCCGTGGTTTATCAGTAAGAAGTTTTGATAAAGCTGGGAATTATACTTTAGGATTGAAAGAACAATTAATTTTCCCAGAAATTGATTACGACGATGTTGATCAAACACAGGGATTTAGTATTACTCTGGTTTTTTCATCATCTGCACCTAAACAACGCTCAAAAACGTTAGATCGAGTTTTAAATGGAATGATACTTTTTAAATTTTTAAGATTTCCATTAAATGATTGTGGAAATTATGAAAAATACTCATCTTTCTCTGAAGTTAATCAAGCATGGGACAGAAAAAAACATTTACGTCGAAAAAGATGGTCTCAAGAATAAAAAAAAAACAGAAAAATTTATAAGGAGACAGGTGTGGTAACAGATACTATTTCGGATATGTTAACTCGAATTAGAAATGCAAATATGATTAAACATCAAATTGTACAAATTCCTGGTACAAAAATGTCTAAAGCTATTGCATTGATTCTTAAAGAAGAAGGGTTTATTGAAGATTTTGAAACTTATCAGGAAAATTCATTTGAATATTTACTTATTTCATTAAAATATAAAGGGAAATCACGGGAACCTGTTATTTATAAGATGCAACGAGTAAGTAAACCAGGTTTACGTGTCTATACAAGCGCAAAAGAATTGCCAAAAGTATTGGATAACCTAGGTATAGCAATTATTTCAACTTCAAAAGGAGTAATGACAAACCTAAAAGCAAAAGAACTTGGTATTGGCGGTGAAGTTTTATGTTATATTTGGTAATGGGAGTAATCAAAAATTATGTCACGTATCGGAAAATTACCAATTAAAATACCAGCAAATGTGGATATCACTTGTAATGGACTAGATATTACAGTAAAAGGGAAATTTGGAACATTACATAATACAATTCCAGATATTCTAGGAATTGAACAAATGAATGGTACTTTAATTGTAAATGTAAAAAATAAAACACGAAATAGTAGTGCTTTACATGGGTTATACCGAACATTAATTAATAATATGGTAACCGGTGTTTCAGAACAATTTCAATTAACTTTAAATTTACAGGGTGTAGGGTATCGAGCAGCAGTTCAGGGTAAACATATAGTATTAAATTTAGGTTATAGTCACCCTGTTAAAATGTTAATTCCGGATGGAATGTCTGTTGAAGTTGTTCAAAATACAACAATTAATTTAAAAGCTTGTGATAAAGAAGGTCTTGGATTATTTGCATCCAACATTAGATCATGGCGACCACCTGAACCTTACAAAGGTAAAGGAATTCTTTATAAAGGAGAAATTGTAAATCGAAAAGCCGGTAAATCAGGTAAGAAATAAAAATTCTTAAAAGTATTTAAAGTTAAAACACAATAAATTTATGAAATTTTCAAAACGAGTTTTATTAAAACTCAAAAATAAAAACAAAAAGCTAAAACCTAATAAGTATAAACGATTAAAACGTGAAAGTTTACGTGGATTAATTAAAGGAACGACCGAGCGTCCACGTTTATCTGTTTATCGTTCTAACGAAAATATTTATGCACAAATTATTGATGACACAACTTCGAAAACTCTTGTCTCATGTTCAACTTTAGATCGAGATATTAAACTTAATATTCAAAATGGTCGAACCTGTAATGCTTCGAAGCTGATTGGACAAAAGTTAGCAAAACTTAGCCTAAAAAAAAATATTACTAAAATTGTATTTGATAGAGGTCCTTATTTATACCATGGAAGGATAAAAGCCTTAGCAGATGGTGCAAGAGAAGGTGGTCTTCAATTTTAATAAATAGTTTGAAAACTAGAAGTATAAGTTTAATAAATTTTATGAGTACCGATTTAAAACAAGTTAATAAATCAAAAAAAACTTCACAACGTAGCGATAATTCAACAGAATCAAAATTAGTTGAACGGTTAATTAAAATTAGCCGAGTATCAAAAGTGACAAAAGGTGGAAAAAAATTAAGTTTTCGTGCAATTGTTGTTGTAGGAAATGAAAATGGTCAAGTTGGCGTAGGAGTTGGAAAAGCTGATGATGTGGTCAATGCGTTTAAAAAAGCTAAAACTGATGGAAGAAAAAATTTAATAAAAATTCCAATTACAAAATCATTAAGTATTCCTCATAATGTCATTGGCAATTTTGGCGCTTGTAAAATCATTATGCGTCCTTCAATTGAAGGTTCCGGGGTAATTGCTGGTGGTTCGGTTCGAACTGTATTAGAAGTTGCTGGTATTAAGAATGTTATAGCTAAACAATTGGGATCAAATAATATTTTAAATAATGCTCGGGCTGCGGTAGTAGCGTTAGGTAGTTTAACAACAAAATCCCAAGTTGCAAAAAAACGAGATTTATATACAACTAGTGTTGAGAACATTAATAGTTAAACTCTAAAGTTTGAGAATAAAAATGAAACAAACAGATGATAAAGATAGTTTATTAAACCGACTTCTATTAAGTTTAGGAATATTACTCTTTATTCGAATGGGAACTTTTCTACCAGTTCCTGGAATCGATCATGGGCATTTAGAATTTTATATTGAACGGCATTTTAGATTAAGAACTTTAGTTAGTACTTTTGCGGGTGATAATACTGTTGTTATTGGGTTATTTACTTTAAATATATTTCCCTATATAAATGCTTCAATTATAATGCAGTTATTAGTAAGTTTAGTGCCTAGTCTTTCAAAATTACAAAAAGAAGGTGGTGCAGAAGCTAGAAGAAGTATTAATTCATTAACCCGTATTTTAACATTAATATGGTCTCTTATTCAAAGTGTTAGTGTTGCATTTTACTTAAAACGTGCATTATTTGAATGGAACTTAATCTTAGCCTGCGAAATAGTTGTTTGGCTAACAACCGGTGCTATGATTGTTTTATGGTTGAGCGAAATCATAACTGAATATGGATTGGGAAATGGACCTTCACTTCTCATTTATACAAATATTGTCTCCAGCTTACCAGGCTTTATCAAACAAATAATTGTTGAATCTAATGGAATTGTACCTGTAGGATCGTGGTTCCTAAGTGCTTTTGTCCTATTTTTAGCATTATACGGAATCGTTCTACTGCAAGAAGGAATGCGAAAAGTTGAGTTAATTTCATCCAAACAGTTAAATCAAACTTCTCTTCCTTTTTCGGGGTCATCAAGTTTAGAATCAGGCTATTATATTCCACTACGATTTAATCAGGCGGGAGTAATGCCAATTATTTTAACTACAGCCGTGTTAGTTATCCCGACGTTTATTTATAATTTAGGTTTATTGCGAGTACTAACACCACTAATAACTCTTCCTGTATTTGTAAAATCTTATAAATTTATTTATTGGATTAGTTACTTTGTCTTAATCTTACTTTTTAGTTTGTTTTATTCAACTATTGTTGTGAATCCAAAAGATCTTTCTGATGAGTTACAAAAAATGGCGGTAAGTATACCTGGAATTAGACCAGGCGTCGAAACTACATTTTATTTAAAACAAGTAATGAAACGAGTAACACTTTTGGGAGCAATTATGTTAGCTTTACTTGCTACATTACCAAATGTTATTCAGGCTATTTTATCTTTATCTGGTTTTACTAACTTGGGGACAACTTCGTTACTAATCTTAGTAGGTGTAATATTAGATTTAACTCGAGAAATGCGAAGTATTATTCTATCTAATATTTATTATGATATGTTTGAGTAGAAATTTACCAAAAATTAATTAATTAATTGAAAAAATATAATGAAAGTTCGTCCTTCAGTAAAAAAAATGTGTGATAAATGTCGTGTAATCAAACGCCATGGAAAAATTATGGTGATTTGTCAAAATTCAAAACATAAACAACGTCAAGGTTAATAATTTATAAGGAGTTAATCAGGTGGTTAGATTAATAGGTGTTGATTTACCAAGGAATAAAAGAATTGCATATGCGCTTACTTATATTCATGGAATTGGAATTACATCCGCAAAAAAGATTGTTGAACTGGCAGAGATTAGTCCCGAAATTCGAACAAACGATTTAACAACAGAACAAACCATAGCTTTACGAAAAGCATTAGAAACGATTGATTTAAAACTCGAAGGTGACCTTCGACGTTTCAATGGTTTGAATATAAAACGATTAAATGAAATTAACTGTCATAGAGGAAAAAGACATAGAAATAGTTTACCTGTTCGGGGTCAAAGAACCAGAACGAATGCACGTTCAAGACGAGGTTCAAAAAAAACAGTTACAGGTAAGAAAAAATAAGTTAACTTAAAAAAGTTCTATCAATTTAAATTTTTATTTTATATGGCACAAAAAATTCGAAAATCAACCTTTAAAAAGGATAAAAATAGTCTTGTTACTGGTGTGGTTCATATTCAATCAACCTTTAACAATACAATCGTTACTATTAGTAATCTAACTGGTGATACCATTTCTTGGGCTTCAGCAGGAAGTTCTGGTTTTAAAGGAGCAAGAAAAGGAACACCGTTCGCAGCGCAAACAGCTGCTGAAAAAGCTGCTTTAGATGCCTTAAGTAAAGGTATGAAAAGCGTAGAAATTTTAGTAAAAGGTCAAGGATCTGGTCGTGAAACGGCTATTCGATCTATAGAAGGAGCGGGATTCGAAGTTATTTCTATTCAAGATATAACTCCAGTACCACATAATGGGTGTCGACCACCAAAACGTCGTCGTGTTTAAAAATAGATACTTATTAAACATGGTAAAATGAATTTAAATTATAACTATGAATAATTTCTATATAAAGTGTCTTAAGTCAGAGAAAATCGAATCGGGCTCTATGTATGGGCAATTTGTAATAAAGTCATTACATCCTGGTCAAGGTATAACAATCGGAAATTTATTACGACGAGTTTTACTGAGTGATCTAGAAGGAACAGCAATTACGGGCGTTCGAATTGCAGCAGTTCGCGATGAATTTTCTACAATTCCAGGAGTTCGTGAAGATATTTTGGAAATCTTACTGAATCTAAAAGGAATTATTTTAAAAAGTAACATAACGGATCCGGAGTTTGGTCGGCTAAAAATTAAAGGTCCTGCTGTTGTAACGGCAAACTCAATTGAACTTCCGTCTAATTTAGAAGTAATTAATCCAAATCATTATATAGCAACTATTTCAACTTCTAATATTCTTGAAATTGAATTTAAATTTGAGCATGGTACGGGATATAAATTAGCAGGTCAAACTTTTTGTAAAAAATCTCAAGATTATTTACAAATTGATGCAATTTTTATGCCTGTACAAAAAGTAGATTTTAAAATTGAAAATGTTTATGATAATTCAAATTATTTAACGGAACGTTTATTTCTTGATATCTGGACAAATGGTAGTATTTCACCAGAAGAGGCGATTTATGCTGGGTCAAATTTTATTATTGATCTATTCACTTCTTTATTGGAAAATAAATTACCACAAGAAATAAATGATTCAGAAAGTGAAACTATTTCAACTCCAAAGAATCCACATACAAATATTGCTATTGAAGAATTACATTTATCAGTGCGTGCTTATAACTGTTTAAAACGTGCACAAATAAATACAATTGGTGATTTGTTAAAGTATTCGCCGGAAAAATTACAAGAGCTTAAAAATTTTGGCCGGAAATCTGCCGATGAAGTTTTTACGACTTTAAAAAATAAATTAGGAATAATTTTAAAGTAATTAATTTTTTTATTTTATTAATGAACATTTTATGAATGAAACATTTATCCCAGCATCTGATCACAAAAAAAAAAATTGGTGTCTAATAGATTGTAAAAATCAAAAACTAGGTCGGATTGCGGTAGTAATTAGTCGTCTTTTGTCGGGAAAACAGAAACAAGATTATCATCCTTCATTTGATGTAGGTGATTATGTTATAGTTATTAATGCTCAAGACATGTTGTTCGATAGTGATCGTCCACGATTTTCTGTTAATGTCCCAGGTCGTCCTGGTCGCTCATTAAAACAAGTATTAAATGCTCTACCATCTCAACTTTTAATGCGTGCTGTATATGGGATGTTAGCTAATGGGGCAGCAAAAAAAAGTTTAGCTAAACGGTTAAAGATTTATAATGGTCCAGAACATCCCCATGCGGCTCAAAATCCGATACGACTAGACGAAGTTCTATAATTCTATTAACAAGATATAAATATTTATGACTACTAAAAGTGAATCCGTCTTTCAAAAAACTAGTATTGGTTTAGGAAAGCGAAAACAAGCGATTGCTAGAGTTTTTCTTGTTCCAGGAGAAGGAAATATTATTATTAATAAAGTTCCAGGTGAAAAATATTTACAATATAATGTAACTTATTTAAATAAGATTTATGCACCTTTAAAAGAATTAAACTTAGAAAAACAATTTGATATCATTACTTTAGTAAGGGGAGGAGGACTGACAGGTCAAACTGAAGCTATTCAATTAGGAGTTTCAAGATTATTATGTCAGATGAATCCACAAAATCGGTTAATTTTAAAACCATTCGGATTTTTAACCCGCGATGCTCGAATTAAAGAACGAAAAAAATACGGTTTACGAAAAGCAAGAAAAGCTCCACAATATTCAAAACGTTAAAAAATTTACAAATATGCCAAAATCTGAAATTCATCCTACATGGTTTTCTGACACTCCAATTTTTTGTGATGGAAAACCTCTTTGTTATGTTGGTTCTACAAAGCGTGAACTACAAGTGGATATTTGGTTAGCTAACCATCCATTTTACACTGATTCACAAACAATTATTGATAGCGAAGGTCGTGTTGAAAGATTTATGAAAAAATATGGAATCAATTCGACTAACGAATAAAGATAACTATCTCATTAAAAATTTTATATTTATATACTAATTTTAAAATACATGCCAACTATTCAACAATTAGTTCGTTCAAGACGTATACAAATTAAGAAAAAAACCAAATCTCCGGCACTTGTTAATTGCCCACAACGACGTGGTGTATGTACTCGTGTCTATACAACAACGCCAAAGAAGCCAAATTCTGCAATTCGAAAAGTAGCTCGTGTTCGATTAACTTCTGGCTTTGAAGTTACTGCTTATATTCCAGGAATTGGCCACAATTTACAAGAACATTCTGTTGTTTTAATCCGGGGTGGTCGAGTAAAAGATTTACCAGGTGTTCGTTACCATATTATCCGTGGAGCATTAGATAGTGTTGGCGTCAAAGATCGTACACAAGGTCGTTCAAAATATGGCGTCAAAAAACCAAAAAGTGACAAATAAATATTTTTAATAATTTTAAAATAAACTAATATTATGTCTCGTCGAAATATCGCAAAGAAAAGATTTCCTGAAGCAGATTCTACTTATAACAGTTATTTAGTAAGTTTACTTATTACTCGAATTTTGAAGTCTGGGAAAAAAAACTTAGCTCAAAATATAGTTAATGCCGCTTTTGAAATTATTAAGGTTAAAACAAATGAAGACCCATTAGTAGTTTTTGAAAGAGCCATTAGAAATGCAAGTCCTGTTGTGGAAGTAAAAGCACGACGAATTGGTGGTTCTACTTATCAAGTTCCTATTGAAGTAAGTGGATTCCGAGCAACAAACTTATCTTTACGTTGGATCATTCAATATTCTCGTCAACGAGTTGGGCGAACTATGTCAATTAAATTAGCTAATGAAATTATTGACACAGCAAACGATATAGGTAATACTATTAAGAAAAAAGAAGAAACACATAAAATGGCAAATGCGAATAAAGCTTTTGCACATTTTCGTTATTAGTTAGTAACCAATAGATTCTCGCTAAAAGCCTATTGTATTCTATTATATAAATTAAAAATTTAAAGGAAATTTTAGAAATGGCACGTGAAAAATTTGAACGTACAAAACCGCATGTTAACATTGGAACAATCGGTCATGTAGATCATGGTAAGACAACATTAACTGCAGCGATTACAGCTACTTTAGCTTTAGAAGGAAATGCAGCAGTTAAAGATTATTCGGATATTGATGGTGCTCCAGAAGAACGTGCGCGTGGTATTACTATTAACACAGCACACGTAGAATATGAAACAGCAAATCGTCATTACGCCCATGTAGATTGTCCAGGTCACGCTGATTACGTAAAAAATATGATTACTGGTGCCGCTCAAATGGATGGAGCAATCTTAGTAGTATCCGCTGCTGATGGTCCAATGCCACAAACACGTGAACATATCTTATTATCAAAACAAGTTGGTGTTCCAGATATCGTTGTTTTTTTAAACAAAGAAGATCAAGTTGACGATGAAGAATTATTAGAATTAGTGGAATTAGAAGTTCGTGAATTACTTTCGGCTTATGATTTCCCAGGCGATGATATTCCAATTTGTCCAGGTTCTGCATTACAAGCAATCGAAGCAATTTCTTCAAATCCAGATCTTAAACGTGGAGATAACCCGTGGGTAGATAAAATTTATGCATTAATGGATGCTGTAGATGAATATATTCCAACACCAGAGCGTGATGTTGAGAAAACATTCCTAATGGCTATTGAAGATGTTTTTTCAATTACTGGTCGTGGTACAGTAGCGACTGGTCGTATTGAACGTGGGGTCGTAAAAGTTGGGGAGAACGTTGAAATTGTTGGGATTGGAGAAACACAAACAACAACTATTACTGGAATTGAAATGTTCCAAAAAACCTTAGAAGAAGGTTTTGCTGGTGATAATGTGGGTATTTTATTACGTGGTGTTACGCGTGAAGATATTGAACGTGGTATGGTATTAGCACAACCTGGTACAATTACTCCACATACGAATTTTGAATCAGAAGTTTATGTACTAACAAAAGATGAAGGAGGACGTCATACACCATTCTTTACAGGTTATCGACCACAATTCTATGTACGTACAACTGATGTAACAGGTGCTATTACTCAATTTACCGCAGATGACGGTAGCGTTGTTGAAATGGTAATGCCTGGTGATCGAATTAAAATGACGGCAGAATTAATTTATCCAGTCGCTATTGAAGAAGGTATGCGATTTGCGATTCGTGAAGGTGGTCGTACTATTGGGGCAGGTGTTGTTTCTAAAATTATTAAATAATCAAATGAGTTTATGGAAATAAAAACGAATGCAAAAATTCGTGTACGATTAGAATCTTTTAATCATGAACTTTTAACTTCAGCATGTCGAAAAATAACAGATATAGCTGAAAACAGTGAAACAAATCGTTTATCCGTTGTTTCATTACCAACTGATAAGCGAATTTATTGTGTTCTAAGATCTCCGCATGTTGATAAAGATTCGAGAGAGCATTTTGAATTACGAATTCATAAACGAATTATTGAAATCTTTTATGACCCAAGTATCGAAATGTCAGATTTATTGCTGAATTTAGAATTACCTCCAGGCGTATTGTCTCGTATAGACTTATGTTAATTATTATGTTTTAGGTTTCTACTAATTAGTAGAAACCTAAACGAAAATTTATTACTTTAACTAATAGATCAATCAATATTGAATTTTGTTATTATTTTTAAGAAATGATTCTATTTTCTTGAACTTACTTTCTTTAAAACTAAACGTAGCTTAGATTATAGTATTGGTAAAAAATTGAAACTTATGTTTTAAAATTCAATTATTCAGTCGGAGATTTGTTTGTAAAAATCTAGTAGAAATTTAAATGAGAATTTATTGGATTAGGAATTGTAAATTTCCAGTCTTCAAAAGTCAAAAAAAGATTTTTAATTGTCGGATTAAAATAGAAAAAACTAACTAGCAAAATGATTGTAATTTTGTATTAGAATAAAGAACTAATTTCTAAAAATATTAAAAGTAGTCGATTAAATATTAGTTATTGGGGACGGAGGGACTTGAACCCTCACGCACTCTCACAAGGCAACGGATTTTAAGTCCGTCGTGTCTACCAATTCCACCACATCCCCAAATCTATGTATTTAATTAAATTATATAAAATAATTCAAGAAAAAAGCAACCCAATAGATTGAAATAAATAGGCGGCACTCAGATTCGAACTGAGGATCGAGGATTTGCAATCCACTGCCTTACCACTTGGCCATACCGCCGATAAAATTATTTAGAACATTATTTGTTTCTTCTTTAAAATTATCGTAAACTATAAAGTTGACTCTGACAATATAAAATATTGTTATTATTAATTTTTATTATATATTGTTTACTTTTTATTAGTCAACAAATTCTAATTAATTAAAATCTTAATTTAATTGTTTTATTTTTGCCATATAATAAATATAATAAAACAGTAAGTAATTAGCCTTTCAATTTTATGTCATATTAGAGAAAACGGGGAGAGTCGTAAGTAAGTAAAGGTAAAATTAAAGAATTCAAGATTAACTCTTTTAATATCGTAATCAAATTTCTAAAGTTTTTCTAGTTAACTTACTTTTAATCCAATTAACTTGCAAGGAGGCAAGAATGTTTGAAAAATTTACTGAAGGTGCTATTAAGGTGATAATGTTATCTCAAGAAGAAGCCCGACGAATGGGCCATAATTTCGTAGGAACGGAACAATTATTACTTGGAATTATTGGGCAACGACATGGAATAGGTGCTAGAGCTTTAAAGAAACAAAAAGTAACATTAAAAAAAGCAAGAAGAGAAATCGAATTATATATTGGTCGTGGTACGGGTTTTGTTGCCTCAGAAATTCCATTTACTCCAAGGGCAAAACGTGTTTTAGAGATGGCTGTTCATGAAGGAAAAGATCTTGGACAAAATTTTGTAGGAACTGAACATATTTTATTGGCACTTATTAGTGAATCTGATGGTGTAGCAATGCGTACTTTAGATAAATTAGGAGTTAATATTCCAAAACTTCGAAACTTAATTCTAATGTATATTGAAGAAAATCAAGAAGAAATTTTACGTCCTTTAACACAAGCTGAAAAATTCTTATTAGAACGTGAGAAAAAAGGTAGTTCTACTCCTACTTTAGATGAATATTCTGAAAATATTTCAAAAGAGGCTGTAGATGGGAAGTTAGATCCTGTCATTGGTCGGGACAAAGAAATTCATGAGGTAATTAAAGTATTAGCTAGACGTCGAAAAAATAATCCAGTTTTGATAGGTGAACCTGGTGTTGGAAAAACTGCTGTAGCAGAAGGTCTTGCTCAGTTAATTATAGCAGAAAAAGCTCCGGATTTTTTAGACGGAAACCTTCTAATGGCGTTAGATTTAGGTTCAATTTTAGCTGGTACTAAATATCGAGGAGAATTTGAAGAACGAATTAAACGAATTGTTGAAGAAGTACAGAACGATTCAGCTATTATTTTGGTAATTGATGAAATTCATACATTAGTAGGGGCCGGAGCTGCTGAAGGAGCAGTAGATGCAGCCAATATTTTAAAACCAGCATTAGCTCGAGGAAAGTTTAGATGTATTGGAGCAACAACAATTGATGAATATCGAAAATACATTGAGCGTGATCCTGCATTAGAACGAAGATTTCAACCCGTACATGTTAAAGAACCAACAGTTGGAGTTACTATCGAAATTCTACTTGGTTTACGCTCGAAATTTGAAGAACATCATACTTTAAGTTATCATGACAAGGCTGTTGAACAAGCAGCAATTCTTGCAGATAAATTTATTGCCGACCGTTTTTTACCTGACAAAGCGATTGATGTTTTAGACGAAGCTGGTTCACGTGTACGTTTAGAAAATAGACGTTTACCGCGTGGTATGAAACGATTATTAAAAGAATTACAAGATACTTTAAGAGATAAAGAAGAAAGCATAAAAGAACATGACTTTGATATTGCGAAGCAATTAGTTGATCATGAAATGGAAGTCCGTACGCATATTCGAATTATGAAACAAAGTATTTTAACAAATGAAACACTTGGTCTTGCTCGAAAAGAAATTGATACTGTTTTAGAAGGAGATGTTGCGGAAGTTATTGCTGGTTGGACAGGGATCCCTGTAAATAAAATTTCTGATTCTGAATCAAAACGACTTTTAACCATGGAAGAAACACTACATGAACGTCTTATTGGACAACATCATGCCATTGTTTCCGTTTCTAAAGCTATTCGTCGTGCTCGCGTTGGATTACGTAATCCTGATCGACCAATTGCAAGCTTTATTTTTGCTGGACCTACCGGGGTTGGAAAAACTGAATTAACAAAGGCTTTGTCTGAATATATGTTTGGAAATGAAGATTCAATGATTCGGTTAGATATGTCTGAATATATGGAAAAACATACTGTTGCCAAATTAATTGGTTCGCCTCCGGGATATGTAGGTTATAATGAAGGTGGTCAATTAACAGAGGCAGTTCGAACAAAACCTTATTCCGTGGTATTATTAGATGAAGTAGAAAAAGCTCATCCAGATGTTTTTAATTTATTATTACAAATTTTAGATGATGGTCGCTTAACGGACTCAAAAGGGCGAACAATTGATTTTAGAAATGCTATGATAATTATGACCACAAATTTAGGGGCAAAAATTATTGAGAGAGAAAGTGGTATTAAACCGAAAACTAAACAAGATAAACCTGCTTTCCGAATTGATGATAGTGGTTGTTTAGGTTGGGAACCAACCCCAGAACCGATTAAAGATGCTGCTCTTTTTGAGAAAGTTACCGAATTAGTAAATGAGGAGTTAAAAGAATTCTTCCGTCCAGAATTTTTAAATCGAATTGATGAAATTATTGTTTTTAATCATTTAACGAAATACGATATTTGGGAAATCTGTGGGTTAATGATTAAGCAATTACAAAAACGCTTAGAAGAAAAAGAATTAACCTTAGAAGTCGATGTTTCAGTTCGAAATCTTTTAACAGAAGAAGGTTATGATCCAGTATATGGAGCTAGACCTCTTCGTCGAGCAGTAATGCGATTATTGGAAGATACACTTGCCCAACAATGTTTATCAAAACCTTTGTATCCTGGAACAATTTTAAAGGTTTCACGAGTAAAAGAAGAAGGTACACTTGCTAGCTATACAAATGATGTAAAAGTAGAAATAGATTATCGTCGGGTAGATCCTCGTTTAATTGAAGAGGCAGAAGAGAAAGAACAACGACAACAAAAAGAAAGTAAATCAGATATTTTAAAAGCGGATGTCTAATCAAATTGATTATTTGAACAACAAAAATGAAATTAATATAGGCTGAAACCTATATTAATTTTACTAGCAATTGCCCCTCTTTATAGATTGCAATCTATAAAGAGGGGCAATTGCTAGTAAAATTAATATGATAAACTTAATGTTTCAATTAAATATTTTATTCTAAAATTGAACGTAAATGAAAATGAAGAGTCTAGCAAAAATTTTTATAATAATTGGCTAATTTGATTTAGAGGAGAACTTGGATTTGCATAAGATTTCTTTTTCATGCGTCCTGCCAAATATGCTAATCGTCCAGCTTGGACACCAAGCTTCATAGCCGAAGCCATTTGTTCAGGGTTATTTGATTGTGCAACAGCTGTATTTAATAATACAGCATCAGCTCCTAATTCCATAGCCATTGTAGCTTCACTAGGTGTTCCAATACCTGCATCTACAATTACTGGAATATTTGAATTTTCAATAATAATTTGAATATTCGATAAGTTTTTTAATCCTTGTCCAGATCCAATAGGTGAACCCAATGGCATTACAGTTGCACATCCTAGATCTTCTAAATGAAGTGCTAACATTGGATCCGCATTAATATAAGGTAAAACAGTGAACCCTTTCTTTACAAGAAACTCTGCTGCTTTTAATGTACCAATTGGATCGGGTAATAAATATTTTGGATCTGAAATTACTTCAAGTTTGACAAAAAAATTATTTTCTTGTCCAATTTGACATGCTAATTCATGTCCTAAATACGCCATTCTAATAGCTTCTTCAGCTGTTTGAGAACCTGCCGTATTAGGTAATAACCAAAGCTTATTCCAATCTAAGAATTTAAGAAAACTAGTGTTATCGTTTGTAAGATTCGTAGGTAAGCGACGAACAGCTACTGTTACAATTTCACATTCACTTTTAATAATACTATTAACAGCATCCTCCATAGTTCGATATTTTCCACTTCCTAACATCAAACGGGAATTGAAAAATTTATCTCCGATTTTCAGTCTATCTAAGCTTTGAATCATGGTTTAATTTTTTATTAGTACTCCCCAGGTAGGATTTGAACCTACGGCCAATCGGTTAACAGCCGATTGCTCTACCACTGAGCTACTGAGGATATATTAGCTATTCTTATTATATCATACCTTTTCGTTGGATTCAAGTAATTTTTAGATTAAATATTTTTTTCTTTATGTTGTTTATTTAATATTAAAAATCGTAAAACATTTGTATCAAATTTTAAATTTTTTGAAAAACTATCAATATATCTAGGCATACTTGAGAAATTTATTTGAATAAAATTTCCTTTTTTCTGATTATTAATCCAGTAAGACAAATCGCGTTTCCCACGAGAGATTACTGATATTTCAGATGCACTCAATTTACGCAATGCTTTTGCGTAATTAAAAGCCCAAGTTTTTAATTCACTATCGTTAAATTCTTCAGTTAAAAGAATCATCATTTCATATTTTTTTGTTGCTGACATAATCTATTATTTTCTCGAGATTTAAAGAATCTTACTTGGAATCTATTCGCACTGTCAATTTTAAATTGTGATTGATTTAAATTTAATAATCTATTTTTAGCACTTTGAAACTACTCTAATAGATAAGATTTTTCATTTGTGTTTTACGGGGAATTAAAATGGTCAAATCCAAAGACATAATTTTCGAAATAAAATTAGTCAAATCAGGTATATTTTTAGTAGAATAATATAGTGTAAAACAATTTATATAAAAATTTTTTAACAAAAATTTTAATGAACTGGGACATTATTCAAAATTTTTCATCTAATCTAGTTTTTGGAATTTTATTATTTGCAATGACAATTTATTGGATTAGTCTATCTTTTTTTAAATGGACAAAAAATTTATCGCAAATTGGTAAAATTAGTGCTATTATTGCAAATGTATTACTATTTTTTATTCTTGGTTCAAGGTGGATTGTAGCTGGCTATTTTCCATTAAGTAATTTATATGAGTCATTACTTTTCTTAACTTGGACATTATTAACTATTTATTTGTATGTTGAATTTAAAACTAAAAGTAAGTTAATGGGTGCAATTTTAATTCCAGTTGCATTATTAATTAATGGGTTTGCAAATTTAACCCTTTCTCCGGAAATGCAAAAATCAAGTCCATTAGTTCCAGCATTACAATCTAACTGGTTGATGCTCCACGTTAGTATGATGATGTTAAGTTATGGTACATTAATAATGGGCTCATTACTATGTATTTTGTTTTTAGTTATTTCAAAATACCAGGATATTGATTTAAAGGTTTTAGATGAATCGTCTTTGCCATTATATAATATTATGCTTGATTATTATGAAGCTAAACTTTTCTCACCATCGGATGAAGTTTCTGAACTTGGGAAATTAAAACTTTTACAAAGTTTAGATAATTGGAGTTATCGAATCATTGGATTAGGTTTTCCATTTTTAACAATTGGAATTATCGCTGGTGGAGTATGGGCAAATGAAGCTTGGGGTTCTTATTGGAGTTGGGATCCTAAAGAAACATGGGCATTAATTACGTGGATTATCTTTGCAACGTATTTGCATGCACGAATTACTAAAGGCTGGGAAGGAAAAAAGACAGCTATTTTAGGTGGATTAGGATTTTTTGTAATTTGGATTTGTTACTTAGGAGTCAATTTCTTAGGAAAAGGATTACATAGTTATGGTTGGTTATCATAAATAATAAGGAATCTAAAAATTCAAAATAGTTTTTTTAGATTCCTTAATTATCGAATTATAGAAAGTATTTTAGTATGCTAACCCTAAACTTCGAGTGGTTTCAGCTCCAAGATAAACACGAACACTTAGAAAATCTGTTGGACATGCCGTTTCACAACGTTTGCATCCAACACAATCTTCTACCCGTGGAGAAGAAGCTATTTGGCCTGATTTACAACCATCCCAAGGAACCATTTCTAATACATCTGTTGGACATGCTCTCACACATTGAGTACAACCAATGCATGTATCATATATTTTAACTGTATGAGACATAAATATAATAAAATTTTATTAATTACTAGTTTAAATTATATTATATTTCTTATTCTTTTGGAATAAAATTTCAGTGACATTAATTAATAGAATAAATAATCGCTTGTGGTTTTGCCTTGCAAAACTGATTTAGCTAGAGATAAAGATTTTTGAGCAGCTTTGTCTGCCTTTTTTTTCCAAACACTTTTCCGAGCATTTTTTTTTGCTTTTGATGTTCGTTTTTTAGGTACAGCCATAAAGTTTTATAGATATTGCTTTGAATATAAACTACAGTCTACAACAAATTAAATAAAAAATCAAATAATGAAAATTTATTTGATTTTTTATTTAATTTGCTTTGATGGTCAAAGAAAGGAAGACGGTAACTTTTTAAGCAGATAAACGTTGAATTTGTTGAATTGCTAAACGACCGATGTTGTATAACGCCCATGATGCTGCAACCAATAGAGGTGCGGCAATTACAAGTAATCTAGTATCCATAACTGTTAATCCTCTAGGAATATTCAAAAATACAATACAAAATATATTACAATATTAATTATAGTATATTCATCTCATTTTTTGTATTGTAAATTTCGAGAAATAAAGCTGTTTTCATTTAACATCAAATTTTACCTATTTTAATCAATTTCAATCTATTATATCTTCCCTTTTTTCAGTTTCAGCCACTTACGGTTAAAATTTATTCTTTCGATTATTAAACCGGGCAAATTAATTACTTAAAATCGATCTTATATCCGATTTTATTTAGGTCTTGAAAGCTTACTTTGTCTTAATCAACGAAGCTTTGCTCTTGACTTATTTTCCCCAATGCACTCCCGTGCAGAGTATCGTCAGTGCTCTAGAATTTCACAAAACTGAGTTCGAGATGGATCAGTGTGGTTCTACTAGGCTAGAAAGAGCAAAGCAGAATTTCTTTAAGATAACACCTTAAAGAAAGAAATACTTTATTTTCGTAACATACTAAAAATAATTCAAGTCCTCGGTCTGTTAGGACATCTCAGCACATACATTACTGTACTTACACTTAATGCCTATCAAACGGTTAGTCTTACCGTGACCTTACTCACTTACGTGATGAGAATACTTATCTTGAGGTGGGCTTCCCACTTAGATGCTTTCAGCGGTTATCCACTCCATACATAGCTACCCAGCGTTTACCGTTGGCACAATAACTGGTACACCAGAGGTATGTCCTTCTCGGTCCTCTCGTACTAGAGAAGGCTCCTCTCAATATTCTAACGCCTACACCGGATATGGACCGAACTGTCTCACGACGTTCTGAACCCAGCTCGCGTACCGCTTTCATGGGCGAACAGCCCAACCCTTGGGACGTACTACCGCCCCAGGATGCGATGAGCCGACATCGAGGTGCCAAACCTCCCCGTCGATGTGAACTCTTGGGGGAGATCAGCCTGTTATCCCTAGAGTAACTTTTATCCGTTGAGTGACGGCCTTTCCACTCAGTACCGTCAGATCACTAAGACCGACTTTCGTCCCTGCTCGACTTGTAGGTCTCACAGTCAAGCTTCCTTATGCCTTTATACTCTAGATACGATTTCTATCCGTTCAGAGGAAACCTTTGTACGCCTCCGTTACCGTTTGGGAGGCGACCGCCCCAGTCAAACTGCCCGCCTGAAACTGTTCTTTGACCAGCTAATGGTTCAAAGTTAGAAATCTAACATTATAAGAGTGGTATCTCACTGATAGCTCGAATACTCCCGCAAGAGTATTTTCAACGCCTCCCACCTATACTGCGCGAATAAAGTCCAATTTCAATTTCAAGTTACAGTAAAGCTTCATAGGGTCTTTCTGTCCAGGTGCAGGTAGTCCGCATCTTCACAGACAAGTCTATTTCACCGAGCCCCTCTCCGAGACAGTATCCAAATCATTACGCCTTTCGTGCGGGTCGGAACTTACCCGACAAGGAATTTCGCTACCTTAGGACCGTTATAGTTACGGCCGCCGTTCACCAGGGCTTCAGTTATCAGCTTCGCAGATGCTAACCAACTTCTTTAACCTTCTGGCACTGGGCAGGCGTCAGCCCCCATACATCGTCTTACGACTTAGCGGAGACCTGTGTTTTTGGTAAACAGTTGCTTGGATCTTGTTATTGCAACCTTATTTAAATAAGGCACTCCTTCTCCCGAAGTTACGGAGTTATTTTGCCGAGTTCCTTAGAGAGAGTTATCTCGCGCCCCTTAGTATACTCTACCTACCCACCTGTGTCGGTTATGGTACAGGCATTTTTTATTTATGACAGTGCAAGCTTTTCTTGGAAGTATGACATACACTACTTCGACGCCGTAGCGTCTCGTATTCGCGCCTTAACTCAAAACGTTTTCGCCGTTTCTCTACATCTCGAACGCTTAAACCGGTAACCAATATCCGGCTAGTTTAGCCTTCTCCGTCCCTCGATATCAATAAAAAATGGTACGGGAATATTAACCCGTTGTCCATCGACTACGCTTTTCAGCCTCGCCTTAGGTCCTGACTTACCCTCCGCGGACGAGCCTTCCGGAGGAAACCTTGGGTTTTCGGGGTATAGGATTCCCACCTATATTTTCGTTACTCAAGCCGACATTCTCACTTCTGCTTCGTCCATATCCGCTTACGCTAATACTTCGATCTACAACAGAACGCTCCCCTACCGATATATTTTAATATCAATATATCGCACAGTTTCGGCAAATTACTTAGTCCCATACATTTTCGGCGCAGGTTTACTCGATCAGTGAGCTATTACGCACTCTTTAAAGGATTGCTGCTTCTAAGCAAACCTCCTGATTGTTTATGCACTCCCACCTCCTTTACCACTTAGTAATTA